CCACACAATTACCAGCACTCCTATTATGATTCCAAATACAGGAGTAAAAATAGGAATAAGTAACCATATGAGCCCATAAACCTCTTTTAAGGATTCCGATCTGGAAAAAGAATTGATAGCTTGTACTTTTATCGTATCAATTATCATTTCAACGATCAACTTCTCCCATAATAATATCTATACTACCTAGTATTGTCATAATATCGGCCAATTTCATTTTTTTAACTAGCTGAGGAAGAATTTGCAAATTGATAAAACCAGGTGGACGAATTTTCCATCTCCAGGGAAAAACACTCCGATCTCCTACCAGAAAAATTCCCAATTCCCCCTTGGGGGCTTCTACTCTCACATAAAGTTCTTGTTTAGACAATTCAAAAGTGGGCGAAGGTTTCTTACTAATGAATCGATAATCAAAATCATTCCATTCAGAATCCTTTGTTTTATCAAAACGCCGTACTTCTAAATTCTCATAGGGCCCTCCGGGAATTCCTTCCAGGGCTTGTTGAATAATTTTGATGGATTCCACCATTTCACCGATTCGGACTAAATAACGGGCTAGTGAATCTCCCTCTTTTTGCCATTGTACTTCCCAATCAAATTCGTCGTAAGACTCATAATGATCAATTTTACGAAGATCCCACGGAATTCCGGAAGCTCGTAGCATTGGTCCCGATAAACCCCAATTTATTGCTTCCTCTCCACTAATAATACCCACCCCTTCAACTCGTTCCAAAAAAATAGGATTACGCGTAATAAGCTTTTGATATTCAGTAACCCCTGTTAAAAAATAATCACAGAAATCCAAGCATTTATCTATCCAGCCATAAGGTAGATCAGCAGCCACCCCTCCGATACGGAAATAATTATGCATCATTCGCATACCTGTGGAAGATTCGAATAGGTCATATATCAATTCCCTCTCTCGGAAAATATAGAAGAAAGGGGTCTGCGCACCGATATCTGCCATAAAAGGGCCAAGCCATAACAAATGAGAAGCTATACGACTCAGTTCTAGCATAATTACTCTAATATAGCTCGCTCTTTTCGGTACTTGGATATTTCCCAACTGTTCTGGTCCATTTACCGTTATTGCCTCTGTAAACATAGTAGCTAAATAATCCCAACGTGTTACATAAGGAAGATATTGTATAATTGTTCGATTTTCCGCAATTTTTTCCATTCCTCTGTGTAAATAACCCAATACGGGTTCACAGTCAATAACATTTTCCCCATCTAGAGTAATGATGAGTCGAAGAACACCGTGCATTGATGGGTGTTGAGGACCCATATTGACTATCATGAGGTCTTTTCTTGTAGTCGGTACAGTCATATATTTTTTCCCCGATTCATTATTCCACGAATTGCTGAAAACCAAATGAAGTTCATTAAAAATAATAATTAATATTTATAATTCTAATTATTATTATTATAAATATTATAAATAACTAAAAAAAAAAATGAACTTAACGAGTTTTTGGCTCCCGAATATCCAATTGACTAATTAATTCTTTATAGCGTACTCTATTTTTCTTTGACAAATAAGCCAGGAGTCGTTGACGTTTTCCCAGAATTTTACGTAGACCTCTCTGAGATAAATAGTCTTTTCTGTGCAATTCCAAATGGGAAGTAAGTCTACGTATCTTATTGGTGAAACTGAATACTTGAAATTCAACAGACCCCCTATTTTCTTTTTTTTCTTCTTGCGAAATAACTGAAATGAATAAATTTTTAACCATAACAAAAAATTCTGCGTCCCTTTTTCTTTATTTACATTACAAATATAGATTTTACTAATCAGTAATAATAATGCCAGTCATTTTAATTTGTTATACACAATAATCGGGATTTATTCGTATACTTCTTTTTTTTAATTCACTTAATTGATAATCAATACAATTTTTTTTTTTTCAATTTTATTCAAATATAGATAAAAAATTTCTAACCTACAAAAGAGAAGAATTTTGACCTAAGATAAGAAGATTATGACGACTCATTACTTACTAGATAGAATTGCTAAGATCAAGGTCAGGTAATCAGTATCATGTACCATAATCTAATATAACAACATAAGGCTGTATATATTTGTTTGTGTTCATATACCATGTCAGAGATGCCGCTTGATCCATGTAATGTAAATGTATCATCAACTAATTATCAATCGTGGATACATATGTATCCTTGACATAATGAAACGACTACCATTATTGGTATCAAACCAATAGCGATTCATACAAGCAAAATCTTCGAATCGATAATTTGGCCAAAGAAATAATTTGAACTTAATAAATCGATTTGTATCTACATCAAGATACTTATCCTCATAAAAAAATTGACCACAGCGCTTTACATTGTTCCCATTGCAAAATACTTGATTTCTATCCCCAACATTGACATTTCTTGAATTGAAACAAATGAGAATTCTCAATTCTCTACGACGTCTAGGAGATAAAAAATTATCAGGAACAATAAAATCATAAAAATTATCGTTTCTATTCCCATTTTCGTGTCGTGCAATGGATTCATTAAGACCATTCTTATCAACATTTCTTTTTTCTTGGTATCTTCGATTAGTTTGGCGCTTACTCTTATGCACCCGTGAAATAGCTATGGTTTGGTACATGATAAATTGTCCGTCCCATTTTATGGATAGCCGAGCTGGTTCAATAATCAATAGTCCCCTTTTTATCAATTTTGTAAGAGTTGTAGACTTCGGAATCAGCATTACATCCAAACTTATTTCGTCCCTTTGAATAGAGGATATAGCAATTTCCTTTGGATTTCTCAATCTAAGGAGTAGGCAATATACCTTGATATTATTTAGTATTTTTTGATTAAAAGCATTATCCCATTTCAATTGAAAAAGAAAATATCTTTTCAGGAAGAAATCTAGTTCCGCTCCTATCATGGATTTATTTTTATTTTTGCTTTTTTGAATGTATGATCCCCGATAATCTTCTTTAACATTTTTTTTTTTCGATGGATCAGATCCAATATTTTTGTTATTTTGTGCATATGATCCAAGATCTCCTTGGACTGGCTGTTGTTTTTCTTCTTGATTTTGATTCTCTAATTCAAGAGATTTTTTTGGATTATATAATCTATCTTTTTTTTTCTTTGAGTTGATATTTTTACTAATGTTTTTATTTATATTCAATTTAAAAAGAAGTAAATTGATTGGTATGATCCACGGTTGAATCTTATATGTATTATAAAGTGACACAAATTCTGGTAAAAACCAAAGTTCTAGATTTGATATCGGACAATTTAGGATTTCTTCATTCATTCCCATCCAGTCCAAAAATGTTTTTGTTTGATTGGTTGGGCAGATTTGTTTATGAATCGGGGGATTCATAAACACTTTCTTATCCATTTTTTTTTTATCCATTTTATCAATTATTTGATAATAATTAGTCCGAGTCTTAGTATTTTTATTAATGTTGGCGCTGGCCCCGATATCTCTATTTCTCCATTCCTCAATATCGATCTTTTTTCTAAGACAAAAATTAATAGTTCTCCAATCAAAATATTTTCTATCCGGATTTTTATCCCTATCAATAATAGAATCTTCTCGTAGATAGTTTCCAAGATCTATATCTCTCGGCAAATAAAAAAGTTCGGGATTATAATTATTGTAATTATAGGAAATCCTTTTTGCCTGGTTTACTTGGAATGGCGACCCATAAATATATGAACCTTTCTTATCTTCATAATTCAGATATTTATTTGATAAAAGATCATATTTGTAGTTTTTTAATTTATCTTTTTGGTTCGGTAATGAATTTACTGCATATGCATAATTGTTTTCTTTCTTGTAATGAATTAATCGGTCTTTTTCATATGAATAAAAATTGGTTGAGTTTTTATTTTGAATCATCAAATTTTGATTGATTCTATTCCGCCAATTTTGCGGTACTAATCTAGACCATCTAGTCTGAGATAAATTGTATTTATAGTGATCATTACCCATTAACCAGCTTTTCCATTCATTCATTTTTAAACCGCTAAGTTTATTATACCTTGATTCGAAATGAAATATTCCGTGTGTTCCAAAAAAATCTTTTTTTATTCTATCCTTAATAAAAGAAATTGTTCCGTGATCTTGAAATAAAAATTTCAAGTAATGCTTGTTGATAACTTGGGCTTGTGATAATTTGTAAAATACATATGCCTGTGACAACGAAGAAAGGTCACAAAAAATCTGCGAATTTTTATTTCTAATATTAGAAATAAACTTTTTTATAGTCGAAATAAAATAAATTTTATTTTTTTTATTTTTATCAATATAAAATCCTTTTTTATTTGTTTCATCATTGGAATTATCCGTTATTTTGTTTTTTAATTGAAGTAAAATTTTTACATGTATTCTGGGAATATTAATGATACGTAAAAAAATATCTTTGTATATCCTTTCAATAAACAAATAAAAAAAATAGTGATATTTGCGCATTAGTCGAGCACTTCTTCGTTTTAATATCTGCCAAATCTTTTTTGGTGATTCTAATCTTTTATCATCACAATTTGTTTCGTTAGGACTAATGTTTATATACGTAGTTATAAATATATTTTTTTTTTCTTTTGTTATTTTTTCGATTTGATTTCTGATTGTATTTGTCTTATCAGCCAGATCTTTCATCTTTTTTTCTGTCAGTGAATAATTTGTCCAATCCGCAGATCTAATTCGAATGGACGATTCATGATTTATATGATTACTTATTAGTGATTTTTTTTTTTTTGTATTCGATTCATATACTTCCCTCAATCCAAATAATGGAATTAGACTTGCTTTTTTAAGTTTTTTCATTATTCTTTTTATAAATCGAACTATTTTTCTAACCCATCTGGTTTTTTCTTTTGATACTTTTCGAAACCATTTTGCTCTTTCGTTTATAATTTTTAGGGCTAGAAAACGTTTTTTTTTCACTTTTATAAGTCTTTTTTCAAGTTGTTTCCAAATAGGTTCAAAAAAGGAAGGTAGTTGTCGGGGAGAACCAAAAGGTAAT